AGTCTAGCCCATATTTTTCTTTAGATCTCTTGTTTCACCCCGATAGTATTATCGATCATATCAATGCAGAGGAAATGAATGCATTTCCATACTATTCCATTTTAAATAAGTAGGAAATTCATTAAGTGAAATAGATAAGGATTCTGTTTTATTTGATCTATTTCACTTAATTATACTAGATTTTACGGAGCCCACTCATGTACAACACGATTTAGATCTGATCATAGAAAAGATTCTCTTCAAGTGAACCAGCCTATCTTCTGTATAGAGGTTACACAGTGGTTGTAACAAAGACACATTTGGTTGTGAATTCTAATACGGCAGATAGATATCTACATAGACCAATCAATAGTTCAAGTCACACACTCCCATAATCCATTTTCTCTTCGTAGAATTCCCTTCAACTAGAAAATCTTATTTATTTGACATGATTAGTTGAAGGGAAATATCCAAATTCATGTCTTATTATTTTCAATAATCCATACTTGTAGCAATAAAATCCTATTATTCCTCCTCTAAGTGATAAATGATTGATTACAAATCCAAATATCTATTATATTTCTATAAAGGACCAGAAATACCTTGTTTACGTATCATTGGAAAGTGCATTAACATAAATACAGCAGTAAGAAGCGGCAATACAAAAGTGTGTAAACTATAAAAACGAGTCAAGGTGGATTGTCCCACACTTGCACTTCCGCGCAATAATTCTACCACAGGGGATCCTATTACAGGAATAGCCTCAGGTACACCTGTTACAATTTTCACCGCCCAATAACCAATTTGGTCCCGAGGTAAGGAATAACCAGTTACGCCAAAAGATGCGGTCAATACTCCCAGAACCACACCCGTAACCCAAGTCAATTCGCGGGGTTTTTTAAATCCACCGGTGAGATACACACGAAAAACATGTAGAATCATCATTAGGACCATCATACTTGCCGACCATCGATGAACTGATCGGATTAACCAACCAAAGTTAGCTTCCGTCATTATGTATTGAACAGAGGCAAAAGCTTCAGTAACGGTCGGACGGTAGTAAAAAGTCATAGCAAACCCTGTAGCTACTTGTACTAAAAAACAGGTAAGCGTAATTCCCCCTAAACAATAAAATATATTGACATGGGGAGGAACATATTTACTAGTTATATCATCCGCAATCGCTTGAATCTCGAGACGTTCTTCGAACCAATCATAGACTTTATTGAGATAGGCGAAAACCCCCCTCCCAGAACCGTATATGAGACTTTCATCTCGTACAGCTCAAGCAAAAACACCCCAATAAAAAAAAAGAATAGTCGGATATGTAAATGAAATAGAAAGTTTGAAACTTCTGAATCTCCGATTCAATCTTCTCTAAATGTACGAAAGAAGAACAAATCCGAAAGCTCTTCTTTGTGGTGATACTACCAAAATATCAAGTTGGCTCAATCGTCTTTATGTTGATCCTTACGGGCCTCTTGAATCCTCTCTTTACCTATTTTTTTTCTTTTTAATTTGGTTTTGTCTCTAATCTGGCTTTTTTACTTTCTTTATTATTGACTTGATAGGAATTCTCTTGTTAAGACCCTATGAATCGATTAAAACCTCAGATTCATACTAGAACCACGATGATTCAATAAAAAATCATAAGCTAACCCAAGGATTCCCTGAGTAAGAACCGTTGGTTCATCACATATTCCATAAATTAGATAAACCGACTAAAAAAAAAAAAAAGAAAGATTTTTCTTTTTTTTTTCAACAGTTTGCGATTTTTTTTGCAGTCCGGGCACGAGGTCGAATATTAAGTATGAATCATAGTTCAAATATTTCGTAATCTAGTTCATATAGTTCGTGTTCCAGATACTCGAATAAATATCCGACGAAGTAGAACCATCTCCATCAAGGCGACAGACCTATTCTCTGTACTATCAATAGAATCCATTATAACAAGTCGCACACTCATATTCCGGAAATACAGAAAGAAAGAAATTCCACGATCGAACTACCAAAATACAATAGGCCAGAAATTTGAGTTCTAACTGATTGATTTTTTATTCAAAAGCCAGGACTTTGTGATTCTTATAGATTTAATTCATTGAAATTCCATCCAATAAAACGGAAGAATTATAAATTTCCAAAATAATAGATAGAAATACCGCAAATAGGGCCATTGCGACACCCATCAAAGGAGTCGTTCCCCAACCGGGAGCTACTTTACCATATTCCGAATTCAATGGTTTTAATAAATCCCCTACGACAGTTCGTCTTGGACCCGATTTAGAACTGTTCTCAACAGTTTGTGTAGCCATAAATTATTGTATTCATTGAGATCTGTTGACTTTGTATACCATTGCGTTGTAAATAAACGATCTTATGATAGATCCGTTGGGGTCTTGAAATTATATAATCATAATGGAAACAGCAACCCTAGTCGCCATCTTTATATCTGGTTTACTTGTAAGTTTTACCGGGTACGCCTTATATACCGCTTTTGGGCAACCTTCTCAACAACTAAGAGATCCATTCGAGGAACACGGGGACTAGTTGAAGTAATGAGCCTTCCAATATTGGGAGGCTCATTACTTCAATTGAGATAATAAAAAATTATTTTATCTTTTTACTTTTTAGTTGGAACTTTAGGTGGTTCTCGAAAAAAAATAGCGAAAAAAATTATCCCTAGAGTCGAGACTAAAAGGAATGTATAAACCAATGCTTCCATAAATTTGATCGTGGTTTACAATTATAGCTTTCCTACCTGTTTGTTTTTTCTTTTTTTTTTTCATTTTCTTTTTGGGAATCATCTCAAAAAAAGCAAGAATCAAAAAAGGCGGTGATTCAAATTCACTCCGGTACTCGATGTAAAATTCCCTCAAAAAAGAAAATGGAGATGAAAGATACCAAAGGGGTCTTGGATCAGACTGCCTGTCTTCTTGTAGTTGGATCCCCAAGTTTTTGGAATGCTCCAAACTCTACTTGAGCATCCAAATCTGGGTCAATACCAGCAAAAACATCTCTGAACAAGGTTCTAGCACCATGCCAAATGTGTCCGAAAAAGAAGAGTAAAGCAAACGAAGCATGCCCAAAAGTAAACCAACCCCTTGGACTGCTACGAAAAACACCATCGGATTTCAAAGTCGCACGATCTAATTCAAAAATTTCACCCAATTGGGCGCGTCTAGCATATTTTTTCACAGTAGCAGGATCACTATAACTGACTCCATTGAGTTCGCCGCCATAGAACTCAACGGTTACACCTACTTGTTCAACACTATACTTAGATTCTGCCCTTCTAAAAGGAACATCCGCTCTAACAATTCCGTCGCCGTCTACCAAAACGACCGGAAATGTTTCAAAAAAAGTGGGCATACGCCGTACAAAAAGCTCACGTCCTTCTTTATCTCTAAAGATAGGGTGTCCTAACCACCCAACCGCTATTCCATCTCCGCTATCCATTGAGCCTGCCCTGAATAATCCTCCTTTTGCCGGATTATTGCCGATATAATCATAAAAAGCCAACTTTTCAGGAATTTTAGACCAGGCTTCTGATAAACTTTGATTTTCTGCTAGCCCGGCCCTAACTCTTCGATATATCTCTTGCTGGAAGTAACCCTGATCCCATTGATAACGAGTGGGACCAAATAATTCGATGGGGGTAGTTGCTGAACCATACCACATAGTTCCAGCAACTACAAAAGCTGCAAAAAAGACAGCCGCGATACTACTGGAGAGTACGGTTTCAATATTTCCCATACGTAATCCTTTGTATAGACGTTGTGGCGGTCGAACGCTAAGATGGAATAGACCCGCTAATATGCCCAATGTACCGGCTGCAATATGATGAGAAGCTATTCCTCCCGGAACAAAAGGATCAAAACCCTCCACGCCCCACGCCGGATTTATAGGTTGTACTTTTCCCGTTAGTCCGTAAGGATCAGACACCCATATTCCAGGACCATACAGGCCTGTTACATGAAATGCACCAAAACCAAAGCAAGCCACCCCGGAGAGAAATAAATGAATTCCAAAGATCTTGGGCAAATCCAAAGAAGGTTTTCCTGTACGTTCATCAGAAAATATTTCTAGATCCCAATAGACCCAATGCCAGATAGCTGCCAAAAAGCATAAGCCAGAAAATAAAATATGTGCCCCAGCTACACCTTCGTAACTCCAAACCCCTGTATTCGTTACAGTCCCTCCTGTGATACTCCAACCCCCCCACGAATTGGTTATTCCTAAACGAGTCATGAAGGGTATAACGAACATACCTTGTCTCCACATTGGATCAAGAACGGGGTCAGAAGGATCAAAAACTGCTAATTCATAGAGAGCCATCGAACCCGCCCAACCAGCAACCAGAGCTGTATGCATTATATGAACGGAAAGCAATCGGCCGGGATCATTCAATACAACGGTATGAACACGATACCAAGGCAAACCCATGGAAAATACCCCTTTATCAAAGAAAAATAAACACTACGTAACTTTATTGCATTGGAATATACTATGACTATGCTGCGGACTTCCCCTGTTCAGTGGATTATTTCCTAACAAGGATTATTTATTCTATATTCTATTGTGTTCCAAATAATGGAACAATTCTGTTCGTAAGAACAAAGAGAAGCAGATTTATTCTATACTCGATAAGTACCAATACGCAATGGTGGATTGATACCACTTTCTATGAGTAAATGCGTTTATCATTCGAAAGGCCTGTTCGTAAAAATTTCCTTTATTTTTTTTTCTTTCTTTCTGAATTTTGCTAATCTATGGATAAAATAAATATGATAAAGACAGTATTCTAAAGACAATAAAACCACATTATTACGTTTCCACATCAAAGTGAAATATAGGATTTAGTTCTTTTTTCTTTCAATTTATGCCTATTGGTGTTCCAAAAGTACCTTTCCGGAGTCCTGGAGAGGAAGATGCATCTTGGGTTGACGTATAGTGCGACTTGTGAGATATATTGGGTCATATGGGATTTCCCCGTTCTCTCCCCCGATCGAGATATCCTCTGTTTCGCCCAAGAAGTAGAAATGGAATCATCCATAAATTGGAGCGTGAAGTGCAATTAGATGCATTGTTTGGAGGAATTCATAGTACTATTATCAATTTGAATAATTTATGGTTTACTTTGATTGGACTAAAAAAATGAAGTATCCAGGCTCCGTTTAGAAAAAACCCAATTCGTAATATATCTAGGATTACTACGTGTATCCTAAACGATTCCTGTTTGTTATTTGGAAAGTCATACCAAAAAGAAATGGTGGTGAGAAGATTTGTCCTATATGTGCAAATCAAAACGGGGTTAATCTTTACCCGGAGTAGAGCATAAACCTAAAAATATGAAAGAGACCCATTCAGGAACAAGAAAATACCATCGTGATTTGGATTGAATCTCGATGAAACAATACATCAATGAAAAGTGAATTCGATAAGTTTTTCTATTATATAATAAAGAAGAAAAAAAATGCGTCTTTATTGAAAAATCGAAGAAAAAGCCCTTAATCTATACATTGATTCTTTTTTTTTCGCTATTTTTTTTTTGAACCGTATGCACCAAAAGATGCATGTACGGTTCCTAAGGGATACAATTTTGCCCTACTCAACCGACTTTATCGAGAAAGATTACTTTTTTTAGGCCAAGAAGTTGATAGCGAGATCTCGAATCAACTTATCGGTCTTATGGTATATCTCAGTATCGAGGATGATACCAAAGATCTGTATTTGTTTATAAACTCTCCTGGCGGATGGGTAATACCCGGAGTCGCTGTTTATGATACTATGCAATTTGTGCGACCAGAGGTCCATACAATATGCATGGGATTAGCCGCGTCAATGGGATCTTTTATCCTGGTTGGAGGAGAAATTACCAAACGTCTAGCATTCCCTCACGCTTGGCGCCAATGGGGTTTTTTATTTGAGCGAAAAAGTAAAACTATGCCTTCGCCATATGAATATTAAGTAATAATAGCATGGCACTTCGAATTCGATATGAAAAATTTTTGCATTGTTTTTTTCAAAAGATTCGATTATGTATCGAGAGAGTAGTATGAGATAAAAGATATTTCCGATTTTCTCTTATCTATCGGAAGTCCAATTCAGCGTTACAAACTTGGTTGTTTTCACACCGAAAGTCTCTTAACCATTTTTAAGTTATAAAAAAAAGAGTGCAAAAAAAAAACCAAATTTTTCCCTTTTTGGTTGGATCAAAAAGAAACTTTGGGATTGCTGAATCAAAGAAAAAAATCCATTTTCAAATAGAAAAGCAACGGAGCCATCATAGTATTTTTGAACTCCTCCAAAAGGAAGGGTGGCAATTTGACCATTTACCCTCCTGGGGCTGATAGATTCTATTTTTATCTGGAAAGTAAGGGTCAATTTGATTGTATAGCCGTATGCAATGCACAAAAGATGATGCCCGTACGGTTGTTCAATTCTATCTTTTTTTCCTATTATTCTTGATCTTCCTTTTCTGTTCCTTTCATCACATCAGATAGAGAACCCTTCTATCATCAGGGTAATGATCCATCAACCCGCGAGTTCTTTTTATGAGGCGCAGACGGGAGAATTTATCCTGGAAGCGGAAGAACTGCTTAAACTACGCGAAACCCTCACAAGGGTTTATGTACAAAGGACGGGCAAACCTTTATGGGTTGTATCTGAAGACATGGAAAGAGACGTTTTTATGTCAGCAACAGAAGCCCAAGCTTATGGAATTGTTGATCTTGTAGCAGTTGAATGAAAAAAAATGGATTTTGTGAAAATCCGTGATGTGATATTTTATCTCCGAGTTTAACTATTAAATAAAAAAATTCATAATCATCCGGTTAGGATCAATCTAAACCAGCCCATTATGTATATATTCAACATGCCAACCATTAAACAACTTATTAGAAATACAAGACAGCCCATTCGAAATGTCACGAAATCCCCCGCTCTTGGGGGATGCCCTCAGCGTCGAGGAACATGTACTAGGGTGTATGTGCGACTCGTTTAGATCATGAGCTGATACAAAAAAGCAAGAAACCGCTTCCAGTATGAATGATTAGTCCAGTGAATAGGATCGAATGGAAGAAGGAACTCCATTTACTATCTACTTACTATCTAAAAATAAGCCACTCGATCCCTCTATTGTGTATAAAATTTATGGTTTCCACTGGTGCAAATCCAATCACCTGAATTTAAGATGAGAAACAATTCTCCATTGGTAGCAAATCGTTATCCATTAAGCGGAGGAAATCTTATTGAAATTCAAAAAAAAAACATAAAAATGAAGTTCTCGCTCGGTCAAGAACGGACTACGAGGGTCAGCTACCCAGCGAAATTTCCTAATTCAATACCGTTACTGTATAGGCGGGTCTTATTGTGAAAGACCTGTTACTGGATAATTCATGAGTAGAGCCAAAGAGTGTGATGTGAACTATACAAGTTACCAATAACATTGATGAAATATTAAATAAATGAAGTAAAGGCTCCGGTGTATAGAGAAGACCTCACCGTTTAAGAAGTAACCAT